TTTCCATAGAAATGTGTTCGCTCAAGAAAAGCTCCAGAAGATGTTAATCGTAAATAAGAAGATTGTTTACGAAGAAAAACTAATACAAATTCGCATTCAGATACATAAGAATTATATGGGAACCGAAATAGTCTTTTATTTTCTTTTGAAAAAAGAAAAATAGAATTATTCGGAGTAATAAGAGTATTCCAATTATGATATTTGTGAAGAAAGAATCGCAATAAATGTAAAGAAGGAACATCTTGGATCCAGAATTGAAGGATTTGAACCAAGATTTTAAGATGGATGGGATAAGGTATTAGTATATCTGACGCATAATTTAAATGCGATAATTTGTCCTCCAAAAAGGGAAATATTGAATGAATAGATCGTAAATTCAAATTCTGAGATTTTGGTATTTTTTTTTCTTCGAGGGAAGATACCAATCGCAGCAAGAATGGAATTTCCACAATGACTGCAAAACCTTCCAATATCATCTGAGAATAAAAATGAAAATAAAAATAATTGTTGTGCCCAACGAATCGATTTTGTTTAGAATCATTAATCGAATAAATCAAATAATTCTGTTGATACATTCGAATAATTGAACGTTTCACAAATACTGAACTAGATTTATTGTCATAACCAAAAATTTCCGTGGATTCGTAAAAAATCGAACCATTTAAACCACGATCATGAAGAAATGTGTAAATATACTCCTTAAAGAGAAGCGGATATAGAAAGTGTTGTTGCAGAGATCTATCTCTTTCTAAATATCCTTGTAATTCTTCCATTTACATTTCTACTTGAACCAGAGGCGGGACCTATTTCATTTTTTGGGTTATCAAATGATACATAGTGCAATATGGTCAGAACAGGGTATGTATTATGTATATAATTACAGTAAGAAATATATATATATCCCGCAAACAAAGGAAACAGGGGAGTCCAATCAACAGATCTTTTTACTCTCCTTTTCTATCCAATTGGTTTATGTTCGTTATAATTACAAGAGGGTAAAAAATCCTTTATTTTTGCAACTCGATCGCTCTTTTGACTTTGGAATAAATTCTCTTTATCAGTATACTGTTTCTTCTACACATTCGTCTCCAATCCATAATAAAGAATAATTAGGATTCATTAAAAAAAAAAAGAAAGAAAATCAATGGGCCATTCACAGAAGAACCCACCCTTTCCCGCATCAGGCACTAATCTATCTTTAACGTCTAATTAGATCGGGTAATCATTCAAATTAAGAACAAAAGCTCGTTGTTTTTTATTTCACCAGAATTAGAGCCATAGGGCTCTATCCATTTATTCACTAGACCCAACTGTAAATGTGAATTTTTTTTTTCACTTCCAAACAAAAAGAAAAAAAATTGTAATGATCCGGTAAGGATAAACTCAAAGTTCTACTTTAATTATTTAATTAAATAATATTTATAATATTTAATTAAATAAAAAATTTTATAATAAATAATAAAATAATAATATTTTATTACGATATTACGACATGCTGTTTTTTCCATTCATTACTTTTGAGGATCAGTCGTGGTCTTATAGACTCTACCAATAGTCTGGACGAATCTGTTGCTTCATCCAAATGTGTAAAAGATCATAGTCGCACTTAAAAGCCGAGTACTCTACCGTTGAGTTAGCAACCCGAATAAAAATATAAAAATAAAATAAATAGGATATATATGTAAATACGGTCAAAATAAAAAAGTCAATTGAATTGCACTGCACGACCCCGTCAAAACATTGAACTAGAACAAATCGAAAAGAAAGATTTGTTTTTGTTGATCAATTAAAAACACCAAAATACCAAAATGGACAGATCGGATTAAACAACAACAGATTCCCAATAGAGATGTCAAAATTGTGACAAACCCCCATTTTTTTTATCAATTTTCTTTTCTTTTTCGTTAAGAAAATACATCTTGTATGCCAGTAAATCCGGCAGGGCAAACCCATCATTTGACTGAAGTGAAGTAAAAAAAACCAATATGAAGTGTAGATAAACGGATCTATTTATCTACGATCGAATTATATTTCTTCGATGCACCATTGTCAATATGAATCCAATATTAAGAAAACATATTTAAGTAAATCAAATAAGGACTTGTGTTGGATTGGCACAACATAAACATAAATAAGAAATTTGGATGAAAAAAATACGAAAGAGGTAAAGTAAAGAAAAAATCTCGGGTTTATTCAATCAATAGAGGTACAATAAGCAAGATTAACCCCTTGGTTGTTGGTGGATTCCCGCAACAAACAAAACAAGAAAAAAAGTAAATTAAGTATGAATACAGCAAGAAAAAGGCAAATTGTGTGTAAATGTAAATAATTACACAAAGATAGATACTAGTTACCCCCCCCCCTTTTTTTATTTATTAATTTTTTGTTTTTTTACTTTAATTAACTCGAATCGAAGTTCTTTCTTGAAATAATTCTGCCTTCCTTAAAATATCACAAACAGTTCCCGTAGGTTGAGCACCTTTTTCAAGGAAATATAGAATAACAGGAACTTTTAAATAAGTTTGATTCTTTATCGGATCGTAAAAACCTACTTTTCTAAGATCTCTTCCTTCTCTTCGGGATCGAACATCAATTGCAACGATTCGGTAGATGACTCATTGGAATAGATGTAAATAAACAATGCCCCCCCTAAAAACGTATGGGAGGTTTTCTCCTCATACGGCTCGAGAAAAAAGGATTCTAAATTTCTGTATATGTATATAATGGCAAATGGATCCATAAAATCATGAATTAGACTATGATTTGAGTCGTTTTTTTATTCTTCCTTACAGAAAAAAAGAAATCTCATTCGTACTCATAACTCAAGTTGGGTAATTCTGACAGAGTTCGAAGGGAAACCCTTAGACATTTATTGAGCCGTCTCTAACCTCTTTTGTTTGTCTCATCTCGAATCTATTTTTATTCCTCATTCTGATTCAATTGTTGAGACAATTGAAAATAGTGTTTACTTGTTCCGGAATCCTTTATCTTTGCTTTGTGAAATCATTGGGTTTAGACATTACTTCGGTGATCCTTACTCCTTTCAAAAGAGCAGCAACATACCTTTTTGTTTTTTGTTATTTTTTTCTATACTATAGAAATAGAATATGAACGGTGGATTCCCTTGTGATACACTTTTGATCGAAATAGTTTTACCAATTCTTAAAAATTTTACTTTTTATTTTTCAAACTTCTTTGATTTTTCGATCTTTTAACCTTTCGATTTATATATTGAGGATATACTTACAAAGTTGGTCTAACTTATTGATAGTTACTAACCCTAGATTCTTCCCCCTGATAAACGAATCAATCCTTTCTGCTCGAGCTCCATCATGTACTATTTACTTACAACCTAACACAAATTAGGTTCCTAACAGAGCAGAACAAACTATGTCGAGCCAAGAACATCTTCATTCCTATAGAAAATGGTGGATATAAGAATCCACAGCCGATCATGTCCTTCAAGTCGCACGTTGCTTTCTACCACATCGTTTCAAACGAAGTTTTAACATAACATTCCTCTAATTTTATTTCAAACCGGTATGTAATTGATTCAATATGGAATCATGAATAGTCATTGGCTCAACCGGTGTGTGTATACCGGTATATAATAGTACATACTTTCTATCTATCTATCTATGGATAGATAAGTATTTATCCGGGAAAGGCTCAGCAAGGATCCAATTTATTTAACTCTATATTCTATCATATGAATGAAACATATTTCTAAAAAAGACGAATAAAAAAGTTTGCTTAAGACTTATTTACATCTTAAAAAGATTGTTCGGGACGATCAATCATGAAGGATCCATTTTTCTCGAACAAATAAACTATAAACCTCAAAAGAAGAACCTTTAATATTAATAGATTTGCAATCCCGGAAAAAAATCAATTATTAATAAAACTTTTTTATTTTATTTTTATTTTATACAATACAGATTTTGTTTTACTTCAGGTTCAAGAATTTTTCTTTTCCATCAATTCCATAAAGTCAAGTAGATGCAATATACGAATTTCCCCCCAATCGCTACATTACATTGATTTACAATTATTCATTTGAACCGGATAAGATATAAGATGAACCAGATAAAATACAAAAAAATGGGGTCCAGATCAATTCGTTTTTACTATTTTTTTCCCACACCAGCTTTAGAAGTTTTAAGACCAGTGATGAAATTAGTACCAAAAACTCCCTACTCTTTAGTCTCCACATAGACTGTGGAATTGGGATACCCCATTTATTTACTTTAGGCTTTTTACCCTTGGTAAGGGAATAAAGAGGCCTTTCTTTCATTCACATTTCGATTCAGAATGCTTCGTGTGAGAATTGACATTTCATAGATATGGGACATAAAGTTTCCATAAGTAACTAACTTTAAAATGAATATTGAGTAGTACGAGCATATCCTGAATGTGAATGATAAACCCAGAATTTCTTTTTTGAATTAAAAAAAAAAAAAGATATTTATTTCCACCCACATTTGACACTTGATTACGTTTGTGAGAAACCAAATGAAAGAAAAAATATGATTCTAAGAATGATTCTTATAATTCAGAACAAAAGATTGTTCTCGTTAACAATTTTATGTTTCATGTGGGATACAATGTGATTCCATCTTTCGTTTCTGATAGAAACGATCTGGGACGGAAGGATTCGAACCTCCGAGTAACGGGACCAAAACCCGCTGCCTTACCGCTTGGCCACGCCCCATTTCGAATTTCTATTCGACACTAATAAACATTAATATTGGTATTGGTTATTCGTCAATCCCAACCCAATAAATACATTGGGAATATATTGTTGCTAGGATTCAACACATGTAGATATAGAATCAAAAAAATTCATTGATCATTACATGGAATTCAGTTAAGATATTGTATGAAAATGGAATTCCTTGTATTCTCATTTGAGAATGGAAGGAAGGATTTTTATTTGGGAGAGTTCGAAGAAAAAGAAAGATTTTTTGACTTGTCTTTTTTTTCCCTTATAAAAAAAAACTCAATCAGAATAAAATTATCTAATCTACAAGAACGAAATTTTGTTATGCTTAATATCTTTAGTTTAATCTGCATCTGTCTTAATTCTGTCTTTTATTCGAGTAGTTTTTTCTTCGCCAAATTGCCCGAAGCTTATGCCTTTTTAAATCCAATCGTGGATGTTATGCCTGTCATACCTGTACTTTTTTTTCTCTTAGCCTTTGTTTGGCAAGCTGCTGTAAGTTTTCGATGATTTAATACTCTGCTAAATTCATGATTTATTCGATAAATAAAAATTCTAAAAATTGATAAGACCAGATAAGTCTTACATTATGAACCCTCGATTCAAAAATAGAAATTCTTGTATATTGAATAACCGCGGCGATGAATTTTGATCAGCTTATTTCCTCGTTCTGACCTTACAGTGAGCAAAGATTTTATTAGGTTGCCTACAATACCTAATCATATGACAAGAAATTTTTGATAACGAAGGAATCAAAATCTTATTCCAAAGAAATTCGTGAAAATGACTTTCTTTTCAAAAAACACTTCATTTTTTTGGGGGTGTCATGTCAAAACAAAATAATGTATGTGGTAAAAAAAAAGTAATCTATTCCCTTTTTCAAAAAAAAAAGATCTTGGAGATTGTGTAATGCTTACTCTCAAACTATTCGTTTATACAGTAGTGATATTCTTTATTTCTCTCTTCATCTTCGGATTTTTATCTAATGATCCAGGGCGTAATCCTGGACGTGAGGAATAAAAAAAAAAGATATTTTTAGTTTTTTCTGCTTTTTCGAAATTTTTTTCTTATGATTTTATGTATTCCATACATTTAGCTATGCTATGATAAAATCAAAGGATCGAAATTCCTTCGAATTCGAAAGTCTCAAGTAATCAGAAGAAGCGGAGAGAGAGGGATTCGAACCCTCGGTACGAATAACTCGTACAACGGATTAGCAATCCGCCGCTTTAGTCCACTCAGCCATCTCTCCCCATCCCCATTTTAAAATGGAAAATTTTTTATGTGATGTGACACGTGAAGTAAAAAACCTTCATTTTCCTTTTTTTTTTATTTATATTTATCTATTTTTTTTATATATATTCTTTTATTTATATTCTATTAAATTATATTCTTTATTTATTATTTATTTATTATAATTATAAATAATATATATATATTTATTAAAATTAAATAATATATATATATTATTATAAATATAAAGATAAAGAAAATATAAAAGAAAATATAAAGAAAAAAAAGAATAAAGATATATAAAAAAAATATAAGATTATATAAAAAAAGATATAAAATAAAGATATATAAAATGAGGATATATAAAATGTTATAATGTTTATTTATATGTTATATAAATAAACATTATAATATAACTTATAAGTTATTTTATTATAAACTTATTTTTTATGTTATTTAAGTAAGCTTTTTGCTCTTCGCCGCCTATTTAAGTCCCCGGCGGGACGAAGTGTCAACGCTAGAATTTTCATGATTCTGGTGCTATCTTGATTGCGCCTCACTCTTTTGTTCGACAAATGGTCCATTCATATACAATAATAAATATGTTACAATAATAAATATGTAGCGGGTATAGTTTAGTGGTAAAAGTGTGATTCGTTCTATCAAAAACTTAATTAAATAATTAAGGGGTCTTTCAGTTTCATATTCCGATCAAAAACTTTATTTCTTAAAAAGGTTTAATCCTTTACCTCTCAATAGCATATTTGAGGAAGAATATACATTCTCACAATTTGTATCCAAAGGGCAATTAGAAATTGAATAAAAAAGATTGGATTATGGATATGGAGTCGCGAAGCATAATTTTTTTGAATTGGATTAACTCTTCCAATTGAATGAGTATGAGTAAAGGATCTATGGATGAAGATATAAAAGTTTATTTCCAATCGTAACTAGATCTTCAATTTTTTTTTTGTAAAAGGGAAATTGAAGCCAAATAGCTATAAAACGATGGTTTTGGTTTACTAGAACCATCAGCATATTGTTTCAGCTCGGTGGAAACAAAATTTTTTTCCTCAGGATCCTGCGAGTGGAAATAGGGAACGAAGTAACTAGACTAAATGGATTTAGTATAATCCCCCTCCTCTAGAGGGATCATCTAGAAAGCAAGTAGCTTTGGACGGATTCATGCAGAAAAGCTAACATAGATGTTATGGATCTAATTTTTCTCTTTGGGAATACATCGATCTTCTATAAATATAAAGGAGCCGAATGAAACCAAAATTTCATGTTCGGTTTTGAATTAGAAACGTTAAAAATGATCAACCAACGTCGACTATAACCCCTAGCCTTCCAAGCTAACGATGCGGGTTCGATTCCCGCTACCCGCTATATATTCTTTATTATATATGATATTCTTTATTATATATGCTTTTTATTATACATGCATCATCAATTTGGATATGCATCCTTGTTTTTTTTATTCCCTAAAATTTTTTCCGTGTAATCGTTTTTTATCCGAACAAGAGAAAGGAAGAATACGAAAGAAG